AAAACGATCCACTTGTCATATAACTATCGTATTGGAAGATACATCCTTCTATCAACAATATGACGAATATTTAATGTATTTAAAAAAACCTGGATGCAGTAATGAAAACAAAAATCTAACATGTTATGATACATATAGTAGTGGAGGCCTATGGGACAAAAAATAAATCCACTCGGTTTCAGACTTGGTACAACCCAAAGTCATCATTCTCTTTGGTTTGCACAACCAAAAAAGTATTCTGAAGGTTTAGAAGAAGATAAAAAAATACGAGACTGTATTAAAAATTATGTCCAAAAAAATATAAGAATATCCTCTGGTATGGAAGGAATTGCACGTATCGAAATTCAAAAAAGAATCGATCTCATTCAAATCATAATCTATATGGGATTTCCTAAATTATTAATTGAAGATAAACCACAAAGAGTCGAAGAATTACAGATGAATGTTCAAAAAGAACTTAATTGTGTCAATAGAAAACTCAACATTGCTATTACCAGAATTTCCAATCCGTACGGGCATCCTAATATTCTGGCAGAGTTTATCGCAGGCCAATTAAAAAACCGTGTTTCTTTTCGAAAAGCAATGAAAAAAGCTATTGAATTAACTGAACAGGCGAATACAAAAGGAATTCAAGTACAAATTGCAGGACGTATCGACGGAAAAGAAATTGCACGTGTTGAATGGATCAGAGAAGGCAGAGTTCCTTTACAAACAATTGACGCTAAAATTGATTATTGTTCCTATACAGTTCGAACTATTTATGGGGTCTTAGGAATAAAAATTTGGATATTCGTAGACGAAGAATAAAAAAACTTTATTTGTCTTTACATTTTATCCACCGATAAAAAACGAAAACTATGTAGTATAACACTATCAACAGTAATAAAAAAACTGCAGTTTTCTTTTTTATGTTTAAGAAAAAAATAAGCAATTCTATAAGGTTGAATAAAAATTTTCATCAAAACTCCTTTGATATAATTGCTATGCTTAGTGTGTGACTCGTTGGTTTAGGATTCGATTAGATTAAGAGAAAAACAAGAACTTACCTATTAAGAGCTAAGAGCAACTAATAACTATAATTAATAAATAACCTAAGCAACTCATTGCTTCGCATTATCTGGATCCAAAAAAATCAGTCAAGATATGATAGGCGGATCATATCATTGTAGCAACTGAATTTTTTTGTAAAAAAAAACGAATAAAGAAATATTATTATTAAGTTATGAAAGGTAATCGAAAAGTATGCGGATAAATGGAAGGATGAAAGAAAGAGAGAAAAAATTGAATATTAATGATATATGATTCCAATTTGGAAAGTCTATGAGGTCACTGTAAGAAAAGCAATGTAATAAAGCATCAATACAGATTCATTCATAATCATTAGATAAATCTGTTCCAAAAATAAAAAATTAAGAGCCTTGAGCCAATAAAAACTGAGAAAATTGACTCAAAAACGAATTAAAAAATAAAATGTAAAATTTCATGTAAGCGCTCCATTGTAGAATTCGGGCCTAATGATTAATCAAGAAGCGATGGGAACGACGGAACCCATGAATATAGAGGATTCTAGTGAAAAAAAATCTTAGTAATTCATTGGACAGGATGGCGGAATAAACCAGAAACTTGATTATCTATTCTTATTTTGATTCTGAGACCTCGTGGGATAAACATCAAACTGAAATAGATATGACAAGAGTAAATATTCGCCGGCGAAAAATATGTTTTCTGTTTTTTGTCAATAAAAGAATAATAAAATACGAAAAAAAAAAAGAAAAAGATAAAAGAAAATAAGGATTTGTTAGAATATTCTAACTCTAACAAAAACTACATTCGAGATGATGATATTACGTTTACGTTATTTTTTCATAATTTGAATAAATAGAATATAGAATTCATCTGGGATTCCATTTCGAAAAAGACATACACAAGTTTCGAAAATTTAGAAGAGATAAGCGGGAATTCAAAAAAATACCATGATTAATAGGATTAATCATTAACTACATCTATATCTTAATACAAGCTTTTTTGGTCCTTTTATTCGTGAGGAGCTGGATGAGAAGAAACTCTCACGTTCAGTTCTGTAGTAGAGATGGAATTTCTAATTTAGAAAAAAGCCATCAACTATAACCCAAAAAGAACCAGATTTCGTAAACAACACCGCGGAAGACTAAAAGGAATATCTTCCCGTGGGAATCGTATTTGTTTTGGCAGATATGCTCTTCAAACACTTGAACCCGCTTGGATCACCTCGAGACAAATAGAAGCAGGGCGACGAGCAATGACACGAAATGTACGACGTGGTGGAAAAATTTGGGTACGTATATTTCCAGACAAACCAGTTACAATAAGACCCGCGGAAACGCGTATGGGTTCTGGGAAAGGATCCCCAGAGTATTGGGTAGCTGTGGTTAAACCTGGTAAAATCCTTTATGAAATGGGTGGTGTACCCGAAAATATAGCCAGAAAAGCTATTTCAATAGCGGCATCAAAAATGCCTATAAAAACCCAATTCATTATTTCTGAATAGGAATATAGAATGAAAAAGCTAAATAACATTTAAGAATAAAAAGATTAGAAGTTTTCATTTTTTGACAAACAATATTTTTTACTTCGTCCTTTGCATTAAAAGAAGAGATACAAAAAAATGATATGATTCAACCACAAACCTATTTGAATGTAGCAGACAACAGCGGGGCTCGAGAATTGATGTGTATTCGAATAATAGGAGCTAGTAATCGCCGATATGCTCATATTGGTGACGTTATTGTTGCTGTAATTAAGGAAGCAATACCAAACAGTCCTCTAGAAAGATCAGAAGTGATCAGAGCTGTAATTGTACGTACTTGTAAAGAACTCAAACGTAAAAACGGGACGATAATACGATATGATGACAATGCCGCAGTTGTCATTGATCAAGAAGGAAACCCAAAAGGAACTCGAGTTTTTGGGGCGATCCCGCGGGAATTGAGACAATTAAACTTTACTAAAATAGTTTCATTAGCTCCTGAGGTATTATAAAATCTAAATATCGATAGTTAGTATAGGATTCAAAAAATTGTATTCAAATAAAATTAATCTAAATTAATAGATTGTGTATCACGCATATAGCCTTAAATACTTAATATTCAAATATTAATAATTGAATTCATATATTAATATATAATTCGTATATATCTATATATAAATAAAAGATATAAATAAAAGAAAAAGAACATGTTGATTATATCAAAATTATAGAACAATAAGGAATTTGAACTTATCATGGGTAAAGACACTATTGCTGATATAATAACCTCTATACGAAATGCTGACATGAATAGAAAGGGAACGGTTCGGATAGAATCGACTAACATCACCGAAAGCATTGTTAAAATACTTTTACGAGAGGGTTTCGTCGAAAACGTAAGGAAACATCGCGAAAACAAGCAATATTTTTTGATTTTAACCCTAAGACATAGACGAAATAAAAAAGAATCCTATAAAACTATTTTAAATTTAAAGAGAATAAGTCGACCGGGTCTACGAATCTATTCTAACTCTCAACGAATTCCACGAATTTTAGGCGGAATAGGAATTGTAATCCTTTCGACTTCTCAAGGTATAATGACAGATCGAGAAGCTCGACTAAAAAAAATTGGCGGAGAAATTTTGTGTTATATATGGTAATCCTTGGAATATAAAAATTGGCTATCCGGAACTTACCGTTTGTGAAAAAAAGGGGGGGTTGTGGAATACCACCCCTGCTAAAAAAGGTTAGAATGTTTTACCTCGAATGAAATTAATGAAATTAAAGAAAAAAACGAAGTAATGAAAGTTTTCTTTTTCAATCACTTCCGAACGGCATGGTTCTAGTTTGTTTAGATACTAAAGATTTGCTTGATTTGAGGTCATGCTTCGGAAAGGATTCGACATATTTTTTTATAGGTATACCTATAGGAGAAAAAGATCAAAATGTTAGTAAGGTCTTAGATCTAAGTTAAGCAGGGTACAGCCATTTTCTAGACTCCATAACAAGGATTCAAACGAGTAAGTGGTTTTTTCAATTTCAACATTCCTTTCACGAAGATCAAATTCAAGATTCAAAAATATCAAGAAACCTTTTTTTCCTCCAACAATAAGTCTATTAAGAGAATTAAGGAATAACAACTATGAAAATAAGGGCTTCCGTTCGTAAAATTTGTGAAAAGTGTCGACTAATCCGTAGGAGGGGGCGAATTATAGTAATTTGTTCCAACCCGAGACATAAACAAAGACAAGGATAATCTTACTAAAGAAAATAAAGACACTTCCAAAGAGCTGCAAAAAAAAAAAAAGATCCGTTTTGACATGAAATGGATATATCCATATATTTCTTGTGAAATGAAAAAATATGGCAAAACCTATATTAAGAGTTGGTTCACGTAAAAATACACGTAGTGGTTCACGTAAAAATGTACGTAGAATACCAAAGGGAGTTATTCATGTTCAAGCAAGTTTCAACAATACCATTGTGACCGTTACAGATGTACGGGGTCGGGTTATTTCTTGGTCCTCCGCGGGTACTTGTGGATTCAGGGGTACAAGAAGAGGCACACCTTTTGCTGCTCAAACCGCAGCAGGAAATGCTATTCGAGCAGTAGTGGATCAAGGCATGCAACGAGCTGAAGTAAGGATAAAGGGCCCTGGACTGGGAAGAGATGCAGCATTACGAGCTATTCGTAGAAGTGGTATACTTTTAAGTTTCGTACGAGACGTAACCCCTATGCCACATAATGGTTGTAGACCCCCTAAAAAAAGACGTGTATAGAATTAAATAAAGATAAAGGCTGAAAGGGTTTCAAGAGAAATAAACGATTCAATGATCTGATCAAATAAAATTACTATGGTTCGAGAGAAAGTCAAAGTATCTACTCGGACATTACAGTGGAGGTGTGTTGAATCAAGAAGAGACAGTAAGCGTCTTTATTATGGACGCTTTATTCTGTCTCCACTTATGAAAGGTCAAGCTGACACAATAGGCA